ATGATTGAGACCGTCAGGGGTAAATAGTTAATTAACATGGATAGGTGGGGGCCCTATTTCATGGAATTTTTACCAATACTAAAATTTAGGTTATATTTTGTGAAGCACTAGAATAGAATTAGGATCTTATGAAATTTAGGTTAGTTCCTTAATGTTTTTGGGGTTTGGCGTTAAGGTTGGGGGAGGGGGGGGTTTGGTGAGAGGTTTTTGTGGTATAGTATAGTCTTATGTCTAACAAGCATTAAGATTTAGTCTTCGGAGAACTGGATATGTGGATAAATGACACTTAATAGGAAGTCCAGCTACATGATAAGTTGACCTTCATGCCTTGACGGCTATGCTGAGTCATAGCATACCGAAAATTAAAAAATACCAAATGCATGACACCACAGTTATGTTGGTCATGGGCTGATTAGACCCGTTACCATCGAGATGTCTTATTTAAGGGGAACGTATGGACGATAAAGCATTCAATGGCCCTGAAGTAAGAACCAGATGTCTGATAAAGTTTCACATTAGCTACCCCCAAGTTTAATGGGCCCGGAGCGAGAAGAGAGGCATTTAGTGGGCGGGTTGTTGGTTTCACGGAGGATGGTAGAACTAGAGACCAAATGTGGAAGGGGATAGTCATATGGAAGAGAAAGGTTTATGACTTAATGGTGTATGCATGATAACACAGATATGTCATAGAAACATTAATTAAATATTTGATCATAATAGTTATGTTGGATATCAGTTATGTACATAATGTAATTAATTATATGTTTTTTCGAACATTAATAATATATACTTGCTTAATAGACATGTTATAAAGAATTAGTTTAATATTATGTCTTAAAGCATTAATTAATATATTACTTGCTTATAAGCTAGGGGAAAATAATGTAATGTACTATATACATATATGTTTTATTGTACTATGTAATTTTATGTACAAGAAGTAGTTTAATTAGAATATCAACTTTGGGTGTTGATGGTGGGGAGATATTCCTTCTTCTTGATGCCTTGAAAGGATTAGTTCCTTATTTATGGTTTACAAGACCAGAGTAATATTTATACTATCAGGGCATAGGCTTCATTTTAGTAGTTTATCTTCGATAATACCTGAAATAGGTATTAAGATTAGGATGATGGTAAAGTAGCTGATAGAGGCTAGTTGTCCAATGATGATAAATGGATGTTCTACAGGTTGGCCTCCAATTCAGGTCAGGATAAGTAGGTTTGCGATTAAGGCTCAGTATAGTATTTGGGTGATTGGGCGGAAGATTAAGCTGCGTTGTTTTGAAGTGTGGAGAAGAGGGAGGAGGGCTAAGATTAGGATTGATATGATTAGGGCTAGAACTCCTCCTAATTTGTTAGGAATAGATCGTAAGATAGCGTAGGCAAATAGAAAATATCACTCTGGTTTGATATGAGGAGGGGTATTAAGTGGGTTGGCTGGTGTATAGTTATCTGGGTCTCCTAGTAAGTCTGGAAAGAATAATACTAGACTTATTAGTAATAGTATTATTATTAGGGCTCCTAAGATATCTTTAATTGTGTAATATGGGTGGAATGGAATTTTATCTGAATTTGAATTTAGTCCTGTGGGATTGTTAGAGCCTGTTTCGTGTAGGAATAATAGGTGAACGATTGCTAGGGCTGCAATGATAAATGGTAGGATGAAATGGAATGCGAAAAATCGGGTGAGAGTGGCTTTATCTACTGAGAAGCCGCCTCAGATCCATTCTACTAAGGTTGTTCCGATGTATGGGATGGCTGAGAGTAGGTTTGTGATTACTGTGGCCCCTCAGAATGATATTTGTCCTCATGGTAGTACGTATCCTATGAATGCAGTGGCTATGACAGTAAATAGTAAGAGGATTCCGATATTTCATGTTTCTGTAAATGTATAGGATCCATAATATATGCCACGTCCTACGTGTAAGAATAGGCAGATGAAGAATATTGAGGCTCCGTTTGCATGTATATATCGGATAAATCAGCCGTAGTTTACGTCTCGACAGATATGTGTTACTGATGAAAATGCGGTTATTGTGTCTGATGTGTAATGTATGGCTAAAAATAGGCCTGTGGCGATTTGTACTATTAAACAGATTCCTAGGAGGGAGCCAAAATTTCATCATGATGAAATATTGGATGGGGTGGGTAGGTCGATGAATGATTCATTGATAATTTTAAATAGTGGGTGTGTTTTTCGGATGTTTATCATTAGGTTTCTATAGTTGAATTACAACGATGATTTTTCATGTCATAGGTCACGGTTAAGTGCTGTGTGGGAATGATGATAGATTACATTTATCTTTTAAGTATGATGTTTTTAACTGGGTGTCTTGGTTTAGCATTAAAACCTTCACCTATTTATGGGGGTTTATGCTTAGTTATTAGTGGGTTTCTTGGTTGTTTAATGGTTTTAGGGACTGGGGATTCGTTTTTAGGGTTGATAGTGTTTTTAATCTATTTAGGGGGAATATTGGTTGTGTTTGGATATACAACTGCTATGGCTACTGAGGAGTATCCTGAGACTTGGAGCTCTAATTTGTTATTTTTTAGTTTTTTTGTTACAGGTTTTTTAATGGAATTGTTTTTGATTTATATATTTAATTGTTGTGATGAAGTTGGGTTAATTAGTTTAGAGGGTTATAGTAGTTGAGTGATGTATGAAGTTGATGATCTTGGTCTTATGCTGGAGGGGGGAGCTGGGGTAGCGGCAATGTACAGCTGTGCTACTTGGATGATGGTTCTGGCTGGATGATCTTTATTCGCTGGGATTTTTATTATTATTGAGATTACTCGGGATTAAGTATGTATACGGTGGCAGTAATAACAGTTAGTGAAATTAGGAAGGAAATGAAGTAGAGTTTTATTATACCTTTTTGGTTGGTTATTATTTTGGATGAGCTAGTGTGTATGGTTGAAGTGGCTTTAGGGATTGTTTTTTCTAGTCAGGTTGAGTCTATGAGGTTAAGTGATGTTTTGAAGCTTAAATTAAGGGAGTTTATTGGAAGTGTGCGGTGTATAATAGGTGGAAAATAACCTAGGAGGGTTGAGAAAGTTAATAGTTGGTTTGTTTTTTTGGTTGATAGATTGAGGCTTAGGTTATTTAATTCTAGTGCAATTAGGAATCCTGTGATGGAAATTAATAAGGCTATAGTTTTTATATATCATGGTATAGTAAGGATTGGAAGGTTGGTTGGAGGAATGTTGTTGGAGATGAAAAATCCGGCTAGGATGCTTCCTATGGCTAGGCGTTTAATAGGATTAATTATGTCAGGGGTTTTTTCGTTAATGATTATTAGGGGAGAGTATCGTGGTTTTGATATAATTACAAAGTAAATGATTCGTATGCTGTATATGGCTGTTATGGATGTAGCCATAAGTGTGACTATTAGGGCTCAGGCGTTTGTATTGCAGGTGTTTAAGGCTTCAATGATTAGGTCTTTTGAGTAAAACCCTGTTAGGAATGGTATTCCTGTTAAGGCAAGGCTGCCAATGGTAAGGCATGAGGAAGTGATTGGTATAATTTTTATAATGTTTCCTATTTTTCGAATATCTTGTTCGTCAGTTAGGGTATGAATGATTGAGCCGGAACATAAGAATAATATAGCTTTGAAGAATGCGTGTGTGCAAATGTGTAGGAAGGCTAGATAAGGTTGATTTATTCCTAATGTGACTATTATTAATCCTAATTGACTGGATGTAGAGAATGCTACAATTTTTTTAATGTCATTTTGGGTCAGAGCACAGATAGCGGTGAATAACGTGGTAAGGGCCCCTAAGCATAATATTATTGTTAGTATAGTGGCGTTGTTTGAAGTTAGTGGATGAAATCGGATTATTAGGAAAATACCTGCTACTACTATAGTGCTTGAGTGAAGTAGGGCTGAGACTGGTGTGGGGCCTTCTATAGCTGAAGGCAGTCATGGATGGAGTCCAAATTGGGCTGATTTTCCTGTGGCTGCGATTAGAAGACCTATAAGGGGAATTAAACTGTTATTATTGGTAAGAAGGATTTGTTGAATATCTCAGGAGTTGGTGTTAAGGCAGAATCATGCTATGGCTAGAATAAATCCAATGTCTCCAATGCGGTTGTAGATTATTGCTTGTAAGGCTGCAGTATTTGCGTCTGCTCGGCTGTGCCATCATCCAATTAAGAGAAAAGATATAATACCTACTCCTTCTCATCCAATAAAGAGTTGGAATAGGTTGTTTGCTGTGGTTAAAATTATTATAGTAATTAGGAATAGTAGAAGGTATTTAATAAAGCGGTTAATGTGAATATCCGAGTGTATATATCATGAGGAAAATTGTATAATAGATCATGTTACGAATAAAGCTACGGGTAAGAATAGAATAGAGAAATAGTCTATTTTTATACTTACGGATAGTTTTAGTGAGTTTATAGTCATTCAGTGTCAACTAGTAATTATATACTCTGTGTTTGAGTGGAAGAATAGAAGTGTGGGTAAGAGGCTAAGAATGAATGAATATTTAATTGATGTGGTGACATATAGTGGGAAATTAATGTACTTAGTTAAGTTGGTTATTGAAATTAATACTGGTATTAGGAGAATTACGAAAATTATTAGGATTGAGGCTGTAGTAATGTTTATTACTTTTATTTGGGTTTGCACCAAGCTTTTTGGTTCCTAAGACCAATGGATTACTACTATCCTATAAAAGTAAGAAAGCCATGTTTTTAGTCATGGGGGCATGAGTTAGCAGTTCTTGCGTTCTTTCTTGGTAAATAAGGGGTTTTATCTCCTATTGTTAGATTCACAATCTAATATTTTTTTTAAATTATATTTACATATTGTTAACCCTATAATTAGTGTAGGGTTAATGGTTAGTAAGATTAGTGGGAGGATGTGTAAGGTTATGAGTGTTAGTTCTCGTGTATGTGAGGGTTGAAGGTTGCTTATATGGTTGGTTAGTTTGCCTCGTTGGGTTATAATAATTATGTATATAGAATATACGGCTGTAATGATAATATTTATTCCTATGAGAATGATGGAGAAGTTGGATCAAGAAAATAGTGATATTGCAATAAATAATTCTCCTAGAAGGTTGATTGATGGTGGGAGGGCTAAGTTAGTTAGGCTTGCAGTTAATCATAGTGCTGTTATAAGTGGAAAAATTATTTGTAGTCCACGAGTTATAATTATTGTTCGGCTGTGAATTCGTTCATAGTTTGTGTTGGCTAAGCAGAATAATAGTGAAGAGGTTAAGCCATGAGCAATTATAAGTGTTGTGGCTCCTGTAAAGCTTCATGGAGTTTGAATTATAATTGATGCGATGACTAGAGCTATATGGCTAATTGAAGAGTATGCGATTAGTGATTTTAGGTCTGTTTGGCGGAGACAGATTGAGCTTGTTATGATTATGCCTCATAGAGATAAGAGAATAAATGGGTAGGCTATGTGTTTTGTTAGTGGGTCAAGGATTATAGAGATTCGTATTATGCCATAACCACCCAGTTTTAGTAGAATGGCAGCAAGGATTATTGACCCTGCGATAGGTGCTTCTACGTGGGCTTTTGGTAGTCAGAGATGAATTCCATATAGGGGTATTTTAACAAGGAATGCTATTATGCATGCTAATCATAGGATGTAATTAGATCAGGAGAGGTTAGTAGGGTGAGCTGTTAGTAGTAAAATTATAAAATTTAAGGATCCTGTTAGGTTTTGGATTGAGATGAGGGCAATTAGTAGTGGGATAGAACTAACTAAAGTGTAGAATAAGAAATAGAGTCCTGCGTTTAGTCGTTCTGTTTGATTCCCTCATCGTGTAATGATAATAAGGGTTGGGATAAGGGTGGCTTCAAATAGGACGTAAAACATAATTAGTTCGGTAGAGGAGAAGGTTATGATAAGTAGGATTTGTAGGCTAATTAGTATTGAAGCATATGTTTTTTGGTAGGTTGTTTTTTCTTTTTTTAGGTGGTTTTGGCTAGCTATTAGTGTCAGAGGTAGAAGTCAGGTTGTGAGAATGATTAGTGGGGAGGAGAGTTGGTCTGAGAAGAATGTGATTGAGAAGTTTATGTTATTTTCGTCGTTTTGTCATAATAGTGATAAGCTGATGAAGCTGATGAGGAAGCTGTAAGAAGTAATGTTAATTCATATTTTTTTTGGTGTTGATAGTCAGGCTAATGGTAGGAGCATTAGTGATGGGAAGATAATTTTTAGCATTGTAGAAGGTTAAGGTTTTGTACGTAATCAGTTCCGTATGTGTTAGATACTTTGACTAAAAGTGCTAATCCAATAGCTGCTTCGCATGCCGCGAATACTAGAATAATAATGGGGATAGGTGTAGAGTTTATTGAGTTGGAATTAAGGGTAATTATAGAGATTATGATGAACAGCGATAGTATTATTCCTTCTAGGCATAGAAGAGTTGATATAAGGTGCGAGCGAAATAATAGGGTTCCTATTAGGGAGGAAGTGAAGGCTAATGTGAGATTAAGTAAAGTATAAGTCATATTGGTAATTATGAGTATAAATCATAGTCTAATGAGTCGAAATCATTAATTTTTGGTTAAACTAATTACCATTTATTCTGTTCATTCTAAACCACCCTGTGTTCATTCATAGGCTAGGCCTAGGGATAGAATTGTTAATAGGATACAGGCTGTGGTTACTATCGTTTTAATTTTAGTTGTTTGTACTGCTCAAGGTAAGGGGAGTAATAGGGCAATTTCTAAATCAAATAGTAGAAATGTAATTGCTACTAGGAAAAATTTTATTGAAAATGGTAGGCGTGCGGAGCTTGTTGGATCAAAGCCACACTCATATGGGTTTGCTTTTTCTGAGTAAAGATTTATTTGTGGTAATCAGAATGCCAATATGATTAAGCTTATGGATAATGTAATATTAGCTAGCAGGCCAGTAAAGAGATTTATTACTCCCTTCCGAAATTTTATCGGGATCTACTAATTGGAAGTCAGTTGTATTTGTTATACTAAGAGAGTATGACCCTCATCAATAAATAGATACATAGAGAAACAGTCAGACTACGTCTACAAAGTGTCAATACCATGCTGCTGCTTCGAAACCAAAGTGATGTTTGGATGTGAAGTGGAATTTTAGTTGTCGTAGGAAACACACTATTAGGAATGTGCTTCCAATAATTACGTGTAGGCCGTGGAATCCAGTTGCTATGAAGAATGTGGATCCGTAGATACCATCTGAAATAGAGAATGGAGCTTCAAAGTATTCTGAGGCTTGCAGGGCAGTAAAATACAGTCCTAATGTGATAGTAATGAGTAGGGCTTGATTTATGTCATCTCGTTTTCCTTCTATAAGGCTGTGGTGGGCTCATGTAATTGAAACACCTGAGGCTAGAAGAACTGATGTGTTTAGTAATGGAACTTCCAATGGGTTGAGTGGTAAGATGCCTGTTGGTGGTCAGCAGCCCCCTAGATCGTGTGCGGGGACTAAACTGGAGTGATAGAATGCTCAAAAGAACCCTGCAAAGAAGAACACTTCTGAGACAATAAATAGGACTATTCCATATCGAAGCCCTTTTTGTACGATGGGGGTGTGATGTCCTTGAAATGTTCCTTCTCGGATAATGTCTCGTCATCATTGATATATTGTTAAGATGTTTGTGACTAGTCCTGTAAATAATAGGATGGTTGAGTTATAATGGAATCATAATATTAAGCCTGATGTTAGTAGTAGGGCTGAAAATGCTCCTGTTAGTGGTCATGGGCTTGGGTTTACTATGTGATAGGCATGTGTTTGGTGGGTCATTATGTATTGTCATGTAGGTATAGACTGACTAGTAGGGTAAATACGTATGCTTGAATTAGGGCTACGGCGAATTCTAGAATAGTTAAGAGAAGGAGGATAATAAATGTAATCGTGGCGGCTGGTGGGCTAATGTTTATTAGTACTAGTGTGGCCCCTCCGATTAAGTGGATGAGTAAGTGACCTGCTGTAATGTTAGCTGTTAGTCGTACTGCTAGAGCTATGGGTTGAATAAACAGGCTAATTGTTTCAATGATAATAAGCATGGGAATTAGAGATAGGGGGGTTCCTTGTGGGAGAAAGTGTGCTAGTGAGTTTTTTAGTTTATGTCGAAAGCCTAGAATTACGGCTCCGGCTCATAGTGGGATAGCTATACTCAGGTTTATTGATAGTTGTGTAGTTGGGGTAAATGTGTGTGGTATAAGTCCTAGTAGGTTTGTGGATCCAATGAATATAATTAAAGAGACGATTATTAGGGCTCAGGTTCGTCCTTTTGGTGTGTGAATTAGTATTATTTGTTTAATAATGAGTTTAATTAGTCAATGTTGAAATGAATGTAGGCGGTTACTAATTAGTCGTTCTGATGAAGGAAATAGAATTGATGGGAATATAATAATGGTGACAACAATAGGAAGACCTATTACTGTTGGGGTTATAAAAGAGGTAAATAGATTTTCGTTCATTTTAGTTCTCAAGGGGTTTTTGTTTTTTGTGCTTGTAGGGTTTTTGGTGATGCTGGTGAAGGAAAAGTTTGTATTGAAATTTTTAGTTGAAATAGGATGAATAAGGTAATTATTGATGATACAATGGTGATAAATCATGAGGTTGTATCTAATTGTGGCATATCACCATGGAGACTATATGTCTCTGACTTTAACTTAAAAGGTTAACGCTTATAAGCTTCATGGTGAGTTTATATTACTGAAGCGGATCAGTCTTCGAAATGTTTTAGAGGAATTATCTCAAGAACAATGGGTATGAAACTGTGATTAGAACCGCAGATTTCAGAGCATTGACCATAAAATACACCTGGGCGGTTTGATGATACTGTAGCTTGGTTTAGACGACCTGGAATTGCATCTGTTTTTAACCCTAAGGAAGGAACTGCTCATGAGTGTAGTACATCTTCTGATGAGACTAATATGCGGATAGGGAGTTCTATGGGTAATACAACTCGGTTATCTACTTCTAGAAGTCGGAGTTCTCCTGGTTCTAACTCGTTTGTTGGAATTATATATGAATCAAAGCATAAATCCCCATAGTCCGTGTATTCATAGCTTCAATATCATTGGTGACCTATTGTTTTGACTGTTAGTACCGGGTTGTTGATTTCGTCTATTATATATAGGATTCGTAAGGAGGGCAGTGCGATTAGAATTAGAATTACGGCTGGTAGAATGGTTCAGATTGTTTCTACTTCTTGGGCGTCTATTGTATTTGTATGTGTAAGTTTTGTTGTTAATATTAGTGAAATAACATATAATACTAAAGAGCTAATAAGGAAGACAATTATTAGGGTGTGATCGTGGAAGTTTATTAGTTCTTCTATAATAGGGGATGCGGCATCTTGAAGTCCTAGTTGAAGTGGATAAGCCATGTGAGATATACAGACTGATGTCTATAATTTAACTTTGACAAAGTTACGTAATGATTTTACTAATATCTCATTGAGAAAGACATAGAGGTTATGTGATTGGCTTGAAACCAGTTTTAGGGGGTTCGATTCCTTCCTTTCTTATTTAACTTTCACATAAGAAGGCTCTTCGAATGTGTGGTAGGGTGGTGGACAGCCATGGAGTCATTCTAGATTTGTTGAGGCATATGGAATTGATAACACTTCGCGTTTGGAAGCGAAGGCTTCTCAAATTATAAAGATTATTACAAGTACAGCTGTTAGTGAAATGAATGATCCTATGGAAGAGATAGTATTTCATGTGGTGTAGGCATCTGGGTAATCTGAGTATCGTCGTGGTATTCCTGAAAGACCTAGGAAGTGTTGAGGGAAAAATGTTATGTTAACTCCTACAAACATAATGGCAAAATGTACTTTTGCTCATGTGTCATCTAGAGTGTACCCTGAGAATAGGGGGAATCAGTGAACAAATCCTGCTATAATAGCGAATACTGCTCCTATGGACAGTACGTAATGGAAATGAGCTACTACATAGTATGTATCATGGAGTACAATGTCTAGTGAGGAGTTTGATAGTACAATACCGGTTAAACCGCCTACTGTAAATAGGAAAATAAATCCTAGGGCTCATAATATAGCGGGTGATCATTTGATATTTCCGCCGTGTAGTGTTGCTAGTCAGCTGAAGACTTTTACTCCTGTTGGAATTGCGATAATTATAGTAGCAGATGTGAAATAAGCTCGTGTATCTACGTCTAACCCGACTGTGAATATATGGTGTGCTCATACAATAAAGCCTAGGAAGCCAATAGATATTATGGCTCATACTATTCCTATGTAGCCAAATGGTTCTTTTTTTCCTGAGTAGTAGGTAACTACGTGTGAAATGATACCAAATCCTGGTAAGATAAGGATGTAAACTTCTGGATGACCAAAAAATCAGAATAGATGTTGGTAGAGAATAGGGTCTCCTCCTCCTGCTGGGTCGAAAAATGTTGTATTCAGGTTGCGGTCTGTTAATAGTATTGTAATTCCAGCAGCTAGGACTGGTAGTGATAGAAGGAGTAGTACGGCTGTGATTAATACTGATCAAACAAATAATGGTGTTTGGTATTGAGTTATAGCTGGGGGTTTTATATTGATAATTGTGGTGATAAAGTTAATTGCCCCTAAAATTGACGAGACTCCTGCTAGATGAAGAGAAAAAATTGTTAGGTCTACTGATGCTCCGGCGTGGGCAATGTTTCCGGCTAGTGGGGGGTAAACTGTTCAGCCCGTTCCTGCTCCAGCTTCTACTATTGATGATGCTAGGAGAAGGAGGAATGATGGGGGTAGTAGTCAGAAGCTTATGTTATTTATTCGTGGAAATGCTATATCAGGAGCTCCAATTATTAGTGGTACTAGTCAGTTTCCGAAGCCTCCAATTATTATAGGTATTACTATGAAGAAAATTATGACGAATGCATGGGCTGTTACAATAACGTTATAGATTTGGTCGTCTCCTAGGAGTGCGCCTGGTTGTCCCAGTTCAGCTCGAATCAAAATACTTAGGGCTGTTCCTACTATTCCTGCTCAGGCACCGAATAGTAAGTATAGTGTACCAATATCTTTATGGTTAGTTGAGAATAATCAACGGTTTACGAACATAGGTAAAATGGCTGAGTAGGCATTAGACTGTAAATCTAAGCACAGAGGTTTGAGTCCTCTTTTTGCCAAGCCTTAAAGTGATCTCATGTCGAATTGCAAATTCGAAGTGGTAGAGAAAAATACTCTACTAAGGCTTCTCCCGCCCCTTTCTGATAGGCGGGAGAAGTAGATTGAAGCCAGACTTAGGGTTTTTAGCTGTTAACTAAAGTTTTGTAGGTTTAAGTCCTACCAATCTAGTTGAGGTCTTAGTTTAATTAAATCGATTGATTTGCATTCAGTAGATGTAAGATATAATCTTACAGTCCTTGTCAGAAGTTAAACTTGGTTGTTTTCTTAGGGCTTTGAAGGCTCTTGGACTATCATATCCTAAACTTCTAAATAATGAGTTGGGGTGCGAGGGGAAGGGTTAGTGTGCTAAGGTTTATTAGGATCGGCAGTATTAGGTTATGGTTTTTGATTTCTTGATAGGGGAGTATTTTGGAGTTGTTGTTGGTTGGGAATATAGTTAAGGAGGTGGAATAAATAATTCGGGTGTAGAAGAACAGGTTTAGTAGGGCTATTATGGCTATTGATGTTGCTATGATTGTGCAGTTGTTTTTTAGTAGTTCCGTGATGATGGCTCATTTTGGGAGGAATCCTGTAAGTGGGGGTAGTCCTCCTAGGGATATAAGGAGTAGGGCAGTAATGGTAAGTATTATTGGGGTTTTGTTTCATATCAGTGAAATAGAATTAATTGTTGTTGAGTTGTTAGTTAGTAAAATTATAAATATAGGGATTGTTAGTATAATGTAGATAGCTAGGTTAGTTAGTGTGAGGTTAGGGGTATAGGGGAGAATTGCTAGTATTCATCCTATGTGGGCAATTGATGAGTATGCCATAATTTTTCGTGTTTGTGTTTGGTTTAACCCACCTCAGGCTCCTGTAAAGATTGATACAATAGCGATTATTAATGTTATAGTTGGGTTTATCAGATGATATATTTGTAGTATAATTGAAATTGGGGCAATTTTTTGTCATGTGAGGAGAATTAGTCCTGTTAGTAGGGTAGTTCCTTGTGTTACTTCAGGGAGTCAGTAGTGAAATGGAGCTAGCCCAAGTTTTATTGATAGAGAAATTAGTGTTATGTTGAGTAGAATGTTGTTTGTTTCTTGTTGGAATGTTCATGTGCCTAGTTGTTTGTAGTTGAGTGTGATAGAGAGTAATAGTATTATTGAAGCTGTTGCTTGTGTAATAAAGTATTTTGTTGCTGCTTCAGTTGATCGTGGGTTTTTTTTGTTAATTAGTAGGGGGGTTATGGCTAGAAGGCTTAATTCTAGCCCTGCCCATATTAATATGAGATTGGAGCTGGTTATAGTAATTATGGGGCCTATAATAATTGTAAGGTAAATGATGATTATGGTGATAATATTTATTAGTACGGGAAGGGTTTAAACCAACATTTTTGGGGTATGGGCCCAATAGCTTGATTAGCTGACCTTACTAAGTTAGGATGGGGTGTGTAGGTAGCACGAAGAATTTTGAATTCTTAGGGTTGGGTTCAATTCCTATCATTCTAGAAATAAGGGGGCTTAAACCTCTATATTTTACTCTATCAAAGTAACTCTTTTATCAGACATATTTCTATAGGTATGGGGGAATGCTTGCTATGGAGATGGGAAGAGAAATGTGTCACGTGCAGAGTGCTAGTGTTAGTGGTAGAAAATTTTTTCATAGAAGGTGTATTAGTTGGTCGTAACGGAATCGAGGGTATGATGCTCGAATTCATAAAAAGATAGCTGAAAGAATTAAAGTTTCTATTATAAAGCTGGCTGAATATAGTTCGGGTGAGTTTATGTTGTGTAGTGGGCCTAAAAAGATGATTGTAGTTAGGGCATTTATTAAGATAATGTTGGTGTATTCGGCTATGAAGAACAGTGCGAATGGGCCGGCGGCGTATTCAACATTGAAGCCTGATACAAGTTCTGATTCTCCTTCTGTTAGGTCAAATGGGGCACGGTTTGTTTCTGCTAGGGTTGAAATAAATCATATTATAGCTATTGGTCAGGTTGGAATGATTAATCATATCTGTTCTTGAGTAGTAATTAGCGTTTGTAAAGAAAATGAGCCGTTTATTAGTAGGACTGATAGTAAGATGATAGCTATTGTAACTTCGTAGGAAATTGTTTGAGCTACTGCTCGTAGGGCACCAAATAAAGAGTATTTTGAGTTTGAAGCTCATCCAGATCATAGAATTGAATATACTGAGAGGCTTGATGTTGCTAGGATAAATAGGATTCCTAGGTTAAGGTTGACTAGGGGGTGGGGTATTGGTAATGGAGTTCATAAACTGAGGGCTAGGAAGAGGGATAGTATAGGTGCAATAATAAATAGTGATATGGATGTGGTAAGAGGATGTATTGGTTCTTTTATAAATAGTTTTATAGCATCTGCAAATGGCTGTAAGATTCCGTATGGGCCTACTATGTTAGGGCCTTTTCGTAGTTGTATATATCCTAAGATTTTACGTTCTACTAGGGTTAGGAAAGCTATAGCGATTAGAATTGGGGCTAGGAGAGTTAAAATATTGATTAGATACATTTATTAGGGAGAGGATTTGAACCTCTGGGGGCAAAGTTTTAAGTCTTGTGCAATTACCTGGCTCTGCCACCCTAATTTCTTATCTAGGTTATTTGTTTTATACACTTACTATATTGAGATTTATTCATATATTAGTTTAAGAGCGTTCATTTGTGAGTTGGCTCTATTTCTCTTGTCCTTTCGTACTGGGAGAAATTGTAAATAGATAGAAACCGACCTGGATTACTCCGGTCTGAACTCAGATCACGTAGGACTTTAATCGTTGAACAAACGAGCCTTTAATAGCTTCTGCGCCATTGGGATGTCCTGATCCAACATCGAGGTCGTAAACCCTAATTGTCGATATGAACTCTTAAATAGGATTGCGCTGTTATCCCTAGGGTAACTTGGTCCGTTGGTCAAAAATGTTTTGGGTCAATAAGATTTTATGTTTTGCTTTGACTTGTTTGTCTTTGCTACAATCATTCGGAGGTTTATTTGTTCTCCGAGGTCACCCCAACCGAAATTGTTATCTTATGTTTATATTTTTATTCCATTAGGTTTTGGGTTTAATAAATAAGTTAATTAATTAAAGCTCCACAGGGTCTTCTCGTCTTATTGTTTTATTCCGGCCTCTTCACTGGAAGGTCAATTTCACTGATTAAGAATAAGAGACAGTTGAATTCTCGTTTAGCCGTTCATACTAGTCCCTAATTAGGGAACAAATTATTATGCTACCTTTGCACGGTTAGGATACCGCGGCCGTTTAATTTTAGTCACTGGGCAGGCAGTGCCTCTAATACTTGTAATGCTAGAGGTGATGTTTTTGGTAAACAGGCGGGATTCATGTTTGCCGAGTTCCTTTTATTCTTTTTAATCTTTCCTTAGAGCACTCCTGTGTTGGATTAACGGTTTTGGTTTAGATAGTTTAGTGGTGTATTTATTATCTAATGTCCTATAACTAACAATGGTTATCCGAGTTGTTATAAACCTGTGCTTGGAGAATAGTTTCTTGTTACTCATATTAACAGTGTCTCATCTATAATTTTATAGATTAACCCAGTTTTTAGTGTAGGAATTTATTGTTAATTTTTGGATTAATTTAATTTATATGTTGAGCTTGAACGCTTTCTTTGTTGGTGGCTGCTTTTAGGCCTACAATGGTTATGAAAATGTAAATATGTTTATTCACTATTAAAGGTTTTTTCCATTCCTAAAGAGCTGTCCCTCTTTTGGCTATAATTTAAACTTACATGAAGATTATTTGTATCCTTGCGGTAAGTTTAAAGTTGAACTGAAATTCGTTTTTGGGTAACCAGCTATCACCAGGCTCGATAGGCTTTTCACCTCTACCTGAAAATCATCCCATTATTTTGCTACATAAACGGGTTTTCTCATAAAGTTGGTTTTTAGGTAGCTCGCTTGGTTTCGGGGTTTCTAGCTTTAATTCTTTTAGTTAGAGTACTTCTAGTTAATTCATTATGCAAAAGGTACAAGGTTTAATCTTTGCTTATTTATACTTTTTATTATTCTTTCATCTTTCCCTTGCGGTACTTACTCTATAGCTCCTGTATTTAATTTTTTTCTCCAATACTTTATTATATTAAATGTTTTGGTCTATTTAAGAATATGGCTATGTTTATTGTTAATAGGGCTAGGGTTAGTTCAAAGTGTTCATGATTTATGAAGTCTTCTGGGCGTAGGCCAGATGCTTTAATATTAAGCTACACTGTGGTTATTCCAAGCACACTTTCCAGTAGGCTTACCTTGTTACGACTTATCTCCTCTCATAAACATATTAAATTATATAAATAATTATGTTTGTTTGATTTGAGGAGGGTGACGGGCGGTGTGTACGTACTTCATTGCACTATTCAATTAAGCACTCTATTCTTAATTTACTACTAAATCCTCCTTTATCCTTTAGTTTCATAAAGGGTTTCGTAAGTGTTCTTATAAAAGAAAATGTGGCCCATTTCTTCCCATCCCATTGGCTACACCTTGACCTAACGTACTTATGTTTATTATTGTGCATACTTTTATGCCTTTTTAGGGTTTGCTGAAGATGGCGGTATATAGGCTGAATTAGCAAGAGATGGTGAGGTATAGCGGGGGGTGTCGATTATAGAACAGGCTCCTCTAGATGGATATAAAGTACCGCCAGGTCCTTTGAGTTTTAAGCTGTGGCCAGTAGTTCTCTGGCAAATATTTTTGTTATTGAATTATTTAAGTTTAGGGCTAAGCATAGTGGGGTATCTAATCCCAGTTTGGATCTTAGCTATCGTGTAAGTAAAATTAGAATTACCTTCGTTATTGTTTTTAGGTCCTAACAATGAATTTTCACATATTAGTTGGGTTTTAATTCTATTGTTTTAGTTATAGTTACCACGTTTTACGCCGAGAATAATTAATTTGGGTTAATCGTATGACCGCGGTGGCTGGCACGAAATTTACCAACCCTAAGAGGTATAGCTTAGTCAAACTTTCGTTTATTGCTTAATATTTATCACTGCTGAGTCCCGTGGGGGTGTGGCTAGGCAAGGTGTTTTGAGCTATAAAATGTGCTTGATACCTTCTCCTTAAACTTTGTTTTAAATATCTAAGGGATTTTACACCGGTGCATGGATGTTTGCATGTGTAATCTTACCTCCAATTAATTATAAGGCCAGGACCGAACCTTTGTGTTTATGGGATAGATTATCCATCTAAGCATTTTCAGTGCTTTGCTTTATTGTTAAGCTACATTAAC